CGGGCACAACCAATATATATTCGAACCCCCTTTACTTGCAAGAGTGCATCTTGGATCTGTCAATTATGTTATGGTCGGAGTCCCACTCACGGCGACCTGGTCGAATTGGGAGAAGCCGTAGGTATTATTGCGGGTCAATCAATTGGGGAACCAGGGACTCAACTAACATTAAGAACTTTTCATACCGGTGGAGTATTCACAGGTGATACTGCCGAACATGTACGAGCTCCTTCTAATGGAAAAATAAAATTCAATGAGGATTTGGTTTATCCCACACGTACCCGTCATGGGCATCCTGCTTTTCTATGTTCTATAGACTTGTATGTAACTATTGAGACTCGGGATATTATCCATAATGTGAATATTCCACCAAAAAGTTTGATTTTAGTTCAAAATGATCAATATGTAGAATCAGAACAAGTGATTGCTGAGATTCGTGCCGGAACGTCTGCTTTTCGTTTTAAAGAGAAGGTACGAAAACATATTTATTCTGAATCAGAGGGAGAAATGCACTGGAGTACCGATGTCCACCATGCATCTGAATATATACATGGTAATGTTCATCTATTACCAAAAACAAGTCATTTATGGATATTAGCAGGAGGTCCGCGCGGATCCAGTATAGTGTCTTTTTCACTCCACAAAGATCAAGATCAAATGAATGTTCATTCTTTTTCTTTCGAAGAAAGATATATCTTTGACCTCTCAATGACTAATCATCGAGTAAGACATAAATTGTTGGATACTTCTGGTAAAAAAGATAGGGAAATTCTTGACTATTCAAGACCTGATCGAATCATATCCAATGGTCATTGGAATTTCATATATCCTTCTATTCTCCAAGAAAATTCTGATTTCTTGGCGAAAAAACGAAGAAATAGATTCATTATCCCATTACAATATGATCAAGAACGAGATAAAGAACTAATGCCCTGTTTTGGTATTTCGATTGAAATACCCATAAATGGTATTTTACGTAGAAATAGTATTCTTGCTTATTTTGATGATCCACGATACAGAAGAAATAGTTCAGGAATTACTAAATATGGGACCATAGAGGTAGATTCAATCATAAAAAAAGAGGATTTGATTGAGTATCGAGGAGCAAAAGAATTTAGTCCGAAATACCAGAAAGTAGATCGGTTTTTTTTCATTCTCGAAGAAGTGCATATCTTACCCGGATCTTCGTTCATAATGGTCCGGAACAATAGTATCATTGGAGTAGATACACAACTCGCTTTAAATACAAGAAGCCGGGTAGGCGGATTAGTCCGAGTGGAGAGAAAAAAAAAAAGTATTGAACTGAAAATCTTTTCTGGAGATATTCATTTTCCTGGAGAAACAGATAAGATATCCAGGCACAGCGGCATTTTGATACCACCAGAGACGGAAAAAAAAAATTCTAAGAAATCAAAAAAATTGAAAAATTGGATCTATGTCCAACGGATCACACCCACCAAGAAAAAGTATTTTGTTTCGGTTCGGTCCGTAGTCACATATGAAATAGCTGATGGGATAAATTTAGCAACACTTTTCCCTCGGGATCTCTTGCAGGAAAAGGATAATGTCCAACTTAGAGTTGTCAATTATATCCTTTATGGAAATGGCAAGTCAATTCGAGGAATTTATCACACAAGTATTCAATTAGTTCGGACTTGCTTAGTATTGAATTGGGACCAAGAAAAAAATGGTTCTATAGAAGAGGTTCATGCTTCCTTTGTTGAGGTAAGGACAAATGATCTGATTCGCGATTTCATAAGAATTGAGTTAGTCAAGTCCACTATTTCGTATACCGGAAAAAGGTATGATAGGGCAAGTTCCGTATTGATTTCCGATAATGGATTAGATCGCACCAATATCAATCCTTTTTATTCCAAGGCGAAGATTCAATCACTTACCCAACATCAAGGAACTATTGGTATTGGTACGTTGTTGAATCGAAATAAGGAATGCCAATCTTTGATAATTTTGTCATCATCCAATTGTTCTCAAATTGGTCCATTCAATGGCTCGAAATATAACAATGTGACAAAAGAATCAGATCCCATAATCCAAATTAGGGATTTGCTGGGTCCCTTAGGGACTATTGTCCCTAAAATAGCGAATTTTTTTTCATCTTACTATTTAATAACTCATAATCATATCTTGTTAAAGAAATATTTGCTACTTGACAATTTTAAACAGACTTTCAAAGTACTTAAATACTGTTTAATAGATGAAAATAGGAGGATTTATAATCCCGATCCATGCGGTAACATAATTTTGAATCCATTCCATTTGAATTGGTGCTTTCTCCATCACGATTATTGTGAAGAGACATCTACAATAATTAGCCTTGGACAATTTATTTGTGAAAATGTATGTCTATTCAAATACGAATCACACGTAAAAAAATCTGGTCAAATTTTAATTGTTCATGTTGACTCCTTAGTTATAAGATCAGCTAAACCCTATTTGGCCACTCCAGGAGCAACTGTTCATAGCCATTATGGAGAAATCCTTTACGAAGGAGATACATTAGTTACATTTATATATGAAAAATCGAGATCTGGTGACATAACGCAAGGTCTTCCAAAAGTGGAACAAATCTTAGAAGTGCGTTCGATTGATTCAATATCGATGAACCTAGAAAGGAGAGTTGAAGGTTGGAACGAACGTATACAAAGAATTCTTGGAATCCCCTGGGGATTCTTGATTGGAGCTGAGCTAACCATAGCCCAAAGTCGTATCTCTTTGGTTAATAAGATCCAAAAGGTTTATCGATCCCAGGGGGTACAGATCCATAATAGACATATAGAAATTATTGTACGTCAAATAACATCAAAAGTGTTGGTTTCAGAAGATGGAATGTCTAATGTTTTTTTACCTGGAGAATTAATCGGCTTTTTGCGAGCGGAACGAGCAGGGCGTGCTTTGGACGAAGCGATCTGTTATCGGGCAATCTTATTGGGAATAACGAGGGCATCTCTAAATACTCAAAGTTTCATATCCGAAGCAAGTTTTCAAGAAACCGCTCGAGTTTTAGCAAAAGCTGCTTTACGAGGTCGTATTGATTGGTTGAAAGGCCTGAAAGAGAACGTTGTTCTGGGGGGGATTATACCTGTTGGTACCGGATTCCAAAAATTAGTACATCCTTCAAGGCAAGACAAGAACATTCATTTGGAAATCAAAAAAAAGAATCTATTCGAGTTGGAAATAAGAGATATTTTGTTACACCATAGAGAATTATTTTGTTCTTACGTCCAAAACAATTTCCATGAGACAAATTTCCATGAGACATCAGAACAATCATTTACGCGATTTAATGATTCCTAAGAGCAGATTCTTTCCTTTCACTTTAACTATCTTTCAATTATCTGGTCCGATTATTGATTTGGTAAAAAATAAAATAAGTAATTAAATTGGTAATAAATAAAATAAGTAATTAAAAGAAATTAATGGTTTGGGTCGTGTATCAACGGTCAATCCCCCGTAGAAGGTTCCATCGGAACAATTATTTATTTCAGGGTACCTCGTCTCTTTGTTAAAAAAAAGGAAGTCTGGGGAAAAATGACAAGAAGATATTGGAACATCAATTTGGAAGAGATGATGGAAGCAGGAGTTCATTTTGGTCATGGTACTAAGAAATGGAATCCTAGAATGGCCCCTTACATCTCTGCAAAGCGTAAAGGTATTCATATTACAAATCTCACTAGAACTGCTCGTTTTTTATCAGAAACCTGTGATTTAGTTTTTGATGCAGCAAGTAGGGGAAAAAACTTCTTAATCGTTGGTACAAAAAATAAAGCAGCGGATTCAGTAGCATCAGCTGCAATAAGGGCTCGGTGTCATTATGTTAATAAAAAATGGCTTGGTGGTATGTTAACGAATTGGTCCACTACGGAAACGAGACTTCACAAGTTCAGGGACTTAAGAGCAGAACAAAAGATGGGGAAACTCAACTGTCTCTCCAAAAGAGATGCAGCAATGTTGAAGAGAAAATTATCTACCTTGCAAACATATCTCGGTGGGATCAAATATATGACGGGGTTGCCTGATATTGTGATCATCGTTGATCAGCAAGAAGAATATACGGCTCTTCGAGAATGTGTCATTTTGGGGATTCCGACAATTTGTTTAATCGATACAAATTGTGACCCAGATCTCGCAGATATTTCGATTCCAGCAAACGATGACGCTATAGCTTCAATCCGATTGATTCTTAACAAATTAGTATCTGCAATTTGTGAGGGTCGTTCTAGCTATATAAGAAATCGTTGATTATCATTAAGAATAATATTAAGAATAATAAGATTAGTTAATTATTTGGCAACTCCATAGATTTATTGGATCGGTTACTATTTTTGAATTTTTAAAAAGAGATAAAATTTTTAAAAAGAGATAAAAAAAGTACTGGGGATATTGATATTATGTTATGATGTTATGTAATTTCTTGGTATCGTAAATAAAATATACAATTAATGATTCAAGTTAGTGAGTTGATAAATAGATGGTTGAATCAAAATAATTCCTTTTTTGAAGTTCAATTTCTGTCAGAGGACAATATGAATGTTATACCATGTTCCATTAAAACACTCAAAGGGTTATACGATATATCGGGTGTAGAAGTAGGCCAACATTTCTATTGGCAAATAGGAGGTTTACAAATCCATGCCCAAGTACTTATCACTTCTTGGGTCGTAATTGCTATCTTATTAGGTTCAGTCATCATAGCTGTTCGGAATCCACAAACCATTCCGAACGACGGTCAGAATTTCTTCGAATATGTCCTTGAATTTATTCGAGATTTGAGCAAAACTCAGATTGGAGAAGAATATGGTCCTTGGGTTCCCTTTATTGGAACTATGTTCTTATTTATTTTTGTTTCTAACTGGTCAGGTGCTCTTTTACCTTGGAAAATCATACAATTACCTCATGGGGAGTTAGCTGCGCCTACGAATGATATAAATACTACTGTTGCTTTAGCTTTACCCACGTCAGCGGCATATTTTTATGCGGGTCTTAGCAAAAAAGGATTGGGTTATTTCGGGAAATACATTCAACCAACCCCAATACTTTTACCAATTAACATCCTAGAAGATTTCACAAAACCTTTATCTCTTAGTTTTCGACTTTTCGGGAATATATTGGCTGATGAATTAGTAGTTGTTGTTCTTGTTTCTTTAGTCCCTTCAGTAGTTCCTATACCTGTTATGCTTCTTGGATTATTTACAAGTGGTATTCAAGCTCTTATTTTTGCAACGTTAGCCGCGGCTTATATAGGTGAATCCATGGAGGGTCATCATTGACTAGTTTTCGAAATAGTCTTTTTTAAGCTTATCCCAATTCATGCATGATTCAAGATAATCCACTTGGTTGGGGAACATAATAGATACAAATACAAATATGTATGAATATACGACCTAGAGTCGTAGGAAAAAAGATAGACGATATTGCGGAATTGTAAAAAAAAAAGATGGGTTGGGGGGGTCACACTAGATGTATGTAATCTCTATAAGTCCAGCCCCTGTGTCTGTTTCGAGGAATGATTCTAGAATCCGATTCAATATAGAATGTGGGTGGTTTACGTTATGGAAGAAACAAATGTATATGTGATATTAGATATTTACTAGTTATATAGGACTATTCCTAATATATATATATATATTATTATATACACTATATATATATATATATATTATTGATTGATTTGATTGCGGTTCACTGCATTTATATAGTTCCAATATAAGTCCTTCTGTTTCGTCTGTGATTGTGGATTGAATGAAATGCAAAAAAGAGATGAACTCAAGGATAGTATCTAGAAGAAAAAAGAAAGGAAAGAAGAATTGAATGAAAGAATGGTTCGAAACAAAGAAATGCAATAACTAGAACCGTATACATATGTATTTACAAAAACTCCATTATGGGTAGAAACTCAAAATGAGATATCGAAATAGTTCTGACGATTCAGTAATATTATCATTTCAATTCGGAGTTTTTAGTTATTTCGACCCGATAGATCTTAATCAGATAGATCTTAATGATAAAATCTTAATGAAAAAAAAATGATAAAAAAAATGAAGTAAAAATTCATTGGTTGATTGTATCATTAACCATTTTTTTTTGGTGCGAGGAACTTACCATGAATCCACTGATTTCTGCCGCTTCCGTTATTGCTGCTGGATTGGCCGTAGGGCTTGCTTCTATTGGACCTGGAGTTGGTCAAGGTACTGCTGCAGGTCAAGCTGTAGAAGGTATTGCGAGACAACCAGAAGCAGAGGGTAAAATACGAGGTACTTTATTGCTTAGTCTAGCTTTTATGGAAGCTTTAACAATTTATGGACTGGTCGTGGCGTTAGCGCTTTTGTTTGCGAATCCTTTTGTTTAATCCTAGAAATGTAAAAAAGTACCTTACATACTATACTTTTTTTCTTATTTTTTTAATTTAACTCGCTATACTTTTTTCTTATTTTATTAACTCAGAATTGCTGTTTGCTTCTTCTAATTATATCAACGCTTTACTCCTACAATTATTTATTTGTTGAGACAATACCCCAGGAAAGGAAGGACTGTTTTGAGGATGAGTAATTACTGGATCCGCTCGTTTTCTTCCTTCGCGTACTTAGTTTAGTACAATGGAAACCTTTTTTTTACTTTTTTTAGGAATCGTTTCAACAAACGAGATATTTCACAATTGACATGAGACCCAAGACTTAACCTAATAAGTATTTTATTGGATTGGAAACTTCAAGTAAGAAATTTCAAAATTATCAAATTAAATTGCTAGATTTAATCTACTCCCATTAAAAAAAAAAATGGAAATAAAATTTATATAAAAAAAAGAAATCGATCAAAAAAGGGACGACGAAGTGATACAAAAAGAACTCTGTTCTTTGTTAGTCCTATCTATAAGAGGAGAGCATATGAAAAATGTAACCGATTCTTTCCTTTCCTTGGGTCACTGGCCATCCGCCGGGAGTTTCGGGTTTAATACCGATATTTTAGCAACAAATCCAATAAATCTAAGTGTAGTGCTTGGTGTATTGATTTTTTTTGGAAAGGGAGTGTGTGCGAGTTGTGTATTTCAAAAATAGGTTGGATCCATCCGACTGCACTTTATTTATGGTATTTTATTCATTTTATAGGATAAATAGGAAAAAAAGTGAACGATCTCAACGAATTATTTCTGAATAAATTAAGAAATCATATGTAAGAACCATAGCATTTCGTGACTTATTGGTAAATTTGATTCTCTATCAACCAATAATGTGAGACCATTAACATGGTTAAAGCTAAACTGTTTGAAGTCCAGGCAAAACATGGTACTCTTTCTACCGGTACTAACGTACCGAAATGGTTTAAAAATGAATAGTTGGTAATTTATCTGATATAGAACACTCATATCGATAAAATGATTTGAACCATTTATTAAAAAAATGGGCATCTTGCTCTTTTTTTTTTCCAATGCTGAATCGACGACCTACGTAAAAAAAAAATAGGAATTTTTGGATTTGAAGAAAA